TTCCGTCCCAGCGCCTATCCATTTTTTTATGCTCCATTATTCTGATAGAAAGAAGTAGGGGAGTGGATAGGAGTTAATCCATATTAATTTAAATATATGTGTCTGTTCGAATCTCATTAACAAATGATCAAGTTCCATAACAGATTTCTATATGATATGGAGCAAATGTTTTTTCTTTGAATCTCATTTTATTTAGGTATTTCGTGTTTGGCTCTAATGAAAAATTGGAAATCTATGTAACGATTGAGGCAGGGGTGATTTATCCTATCCCTTTTATTCACTTTATGACAAGAGTCGATTAGTAAAATATTACTCAACCCCATGTTAAAGTTAAACAAAATACATACCATATAATCATATAAAATGAGGAAATGTTTAGCTTATATGGTATGTATCGTTCGACAATAATTTTTGGGTTTTTGTGAAAAAGATTTGTGATCCTTTTAAAAAGGAAATTATTTAAATTCAATATTAGAAAATTTCTATCACAGTGACAACTGTTCAGTCTATCTGATAGATACGAAAACCCCTCCCGATTTTTTTTCGATTTTGATTTTCGTAATCAGATGAAAAGAATAAAGATTCAAATCTTAACTTACATCATTTTTTTATACATCTCATGAAAAAAAAATTGGATTTCTTTCTTCTTTTCTTTGATCTATTTATCGATTTTCAATTAAATCAGTGATGAGTCAATTAAAAAAGAAAGACTTATCTTCCTATGAAGATCAAACGTAATGCTTATTGTCCAATTTTCTTTAAATTAAAGAAAATTAAATAATGATGTCTAAATAGGAAACTTTTTCAATTTCAATTAGAAATATATTTAATAACTATTTTGAATCATTCGGAATCTTTGGTACTCAAAAAATAGGAAATCGTTTAATCTATCCTATTGAGTCACTTGAAGATGCAGATTCAAAAAGTGAGTCGTTTATATATTTCTATTTCTTTCTATTATCTATAGATTCTTTATGTATGTTAAAGATGCTGTTTGCTAAGACTTTTTCAGAAAAATCGTTCTATATATCTTCTATATATCATATATATAAGAAGAAGTCTAGATTACGATGTCTATCGACAGCTGAACCAATGACTATTCATGATTCCATAATTGAATCAATTCCATACCGGTTCCAAATTAGAGGAATATTATGGTAAAACTTCGTTTGAAACGATGTGGTAGAAAGCAACGTGCGACTTGAAGGACACGATCCGTTGTGGATTTTTACATCCACCATTTTCGATTTATCTAGGAATGAGGGTGCTCTTGGCTCGACATTGTTTGTTCTGTTACACTCGAACCCTTCGTTTTTGTTGGGTTGAAAATAGTCCACGATGGAGCTCGAGTAGAAAGGATTAATTCATTTCTCGGGGGCAAGGATCTAGGGTTAATGCCAATTAATCAATTGGAACAACTTCGTAAATGTATCTTCCATATATAGAAATCGAAAGGATCCAATTCGAGCAAGTTTTCAATTCAAAAGCAAAACTTGTTGGAATTGATCAAACTTTTTTCGATTCAAAGTGTATCATACGGGAATCAACTGTCCGTAGGATTCTTTGCTAGAAAGAAATCAAAAAGGGTATGTTGCTGCCATTTTGAAAGGATTAAGAAGCACCGAAGTAATGTCTAAACCTACTGATTTAAAATAAGGATAAAGGATCTAAGAACAAGGAAACACCATTTTAATTGTCTTGATAGTATCAATAACTGGATCAGACTAAAGAATCCAAATAGAATTTAAACGAGACAAACAAAAGGGAGTAAAGACCACTCAATAAATGAAATTGACTAAAGATTTTTCCTTTGAACTATTTAAGAGTTATCCAACTTGAGTTATGAGTACGAATGGTTTCTTTTTCATTTTCAGTAAGAAAAAAAAAGACTGAAATCATAGTCTAATTGACGGCCCATTTGTCATTTAATTTCTTAGAATTGCATACATAGACAAACCTTTGAATCAAATCATTTTTTCTCGAGCCGTACGAGGAGAAAACTTCCTATACGGTTCTAGGGGGGGTATTGTTCATCTATATCTATCCCAATGAGCCGTCTATCAAATCGTTGCAACTGATGTTCGATCCCGAAGAGAAGGAAAAGATCTTAGAAAAGTGGGCTTTTATGATCCAATAAAGAATCAAACTTATTTAAATGTTCCTGTTATTCTATATTTCCTTGAAAAAGGTGCTCAACCCACAGGAACTGTTCAGAATCTTTTAAAGAAAGCGGAAGTTTTTAAGGAACTTCCGTCTAATCAAATGAAATTCAATTAAAGAAAAAAGAAATACTTAAGGGGGGGGGTAGCGACTTGTATATAACTTTGTATAATTTTTTTTTTTTCTACTTGTTTTTTTGATCCCCCCCCCTTTTTTTCTGCTGTATTCGTATCTATTTATCATTGTTTACGTCGAATCCGATGGTCTAGAACGACAAAACCTTAGTTTATTGATCTTATAAATATCAAATTCGGACATTTCCTTCAATTGTGTGGTTTTC